TATCTTTGAGGAACCATAGGATCTTCTGAAAAGAATTACAACACACGACTATAAGATATTCTATTTTTCCATAGAAATGTGTTCGCTCAATAAAGACTCCAGAAGATATTGATCGTAAATAAGAAGACTTTTTACGAAGAAACAGGAATAGATATTCGCATTCATATACATAAGAATTATGTAGGAACCAAAAGAATCTTTTATTTCTTTTTGAAAAGACGTAAATAGATTTCTTTGAAGTAATGAGACTATTCAAATTGTGATATTCGTGGAAAAACAATCGCAATAAATGCAAAGAAGGAACATCTTTGATCCAGCATTGAAGGATTTGGACCAAGATCTCCAGATGGATGGGATGGGGTATTAGTAGATCTGACACAGAATTTAAATGTGATAATTTATCCTCTAAAAAGGGAAATATTGAATGAATAGATCGTAAATTCTGATATTTTGGTATTCTTTTTTCTTCAAGGGAAAATGCTAATCTCGACGAGAATGGAATTTCTAGAATGACTCCAAAACCTTCTGATACCATTTGAGAATAAAAATGAGAAGAAAAAGAATTCTTGTGCCCCCAAGATTCATTTTGGTTAGAATCATTCACCGAAGAAATCAAAGATTTCTGTTGATACATTCGAGTAATTAAACGTTTCACAAGTACTAAACTAGATTTATTGTCAGAACCGATAATTTCCACAGGTTCATAAAAAATAAAACTATTGAAGCTATGAGAATGAGCAAGTGAGTAAATATACTCCTGAAGGAGTAGCGGATACAGGAAGTTTTGTTGCCGAAATCTCTCTTTTTTCAATCTAAATATCCTTCCAATCCTGCCATTGAAATACATTTCTACTGTAATTAAAAAAATTAAAAAAGAGAGGCGCTTCTTGTGTTATGAAATGATACATAGTGCGATATGGTCAGAACGGCGTATGCGTATGTTGTATATAGTATATTGTTTCTCTTATATTAAAATATTATTTAGAATAAAATAATAAAATAGTATAGCTTATAACTAGAATAAACTCTAATAATAGAGTTTAGTATTAATATATACTCTAACCAATAATATATACTTTTATACTGTATTATGATGTAAAAATAATAATGAGAATCTTAAGAAGTAAAAGATTCTAGAAAAGTAAGAAAAAATAAAGAATATATAACCCGGAGACAGAGAGCCCAATCTACAGATCTTTTTCCTTTCCCTTTCTATCCTATTTCCTATTTGGTTTTCTTTTCCTTGTTAATCTAACTAGGAATCTATAATAACAATAAAAGAAATAAATAAAATAACAATAAGAAAAGGGGGTAAAAATCTTTTATTCTCGCAACCCAATCACTCTTTTGACTTTGGAAAAAGAAAATCCTTTTTTTATCACTATACTATTTCTTCTACACATCCGTCTCCAATCCACAATAAAGAATAATTAGGATTAATAAAAAAAAAGAATCAAAGGTGCACTCACAATTCACAAGAGAACCTTTTCCCACATCAGGCACTAATCTATTTTTAACGTATAATTAGTAATTTGATCGGGTAATCATTCAAATTAAGAAGGGAAGCTCGTTGCTTTTTTGTCTTACTCAAATTGGAGCCATAAGGCTCTATCCATTTATTCACTAGACCCAAAATAGTTTACTGAACTTTAAAATTGTTGTTATAAAAAGAAAGATTATTGTTCTCTTTCTATTCTGAGTAATAGAAATCTTATTTTTCTATGATTATATTATTCTTTTATTCTTTTTACGACATGCTTTTTTTTCCATTCATTACCTTTCAGGATCAGTCGTGGTCTTATAAACTATACCAATAGTCTAGACGAATTCCTTCATCCAAATGTGTAAAAGATCATAGTCGCAATTAAAAGCCGAGTACTCTACCGTTGAGTTAGCAACCCGGATCAATATGAAGTGTAGATATGATCAAAATAAAAAGAATCCAGCAAACTCATCCATTTTACTAAAGTAAAGGAAAGAGCCAATAGGGAATGGGGATAAAAAGATCTATTTATATACGATCAAATTATATTTGTTTGATACGCCATTGTCAATATGAATGGACTTTTTTGAAAACAAATTTAAAGAAATTATATAGAAATTTTTGTTGGATTAGCACAACATAAAGAATCAAAATTTGAGCGGCAAAAAAAATAAGGAATAAGGTAGAGATAGAAAAAATAGTGGTTTTCTTTAATCTAAAAAATAAAAGTACAATAAAAGAAGAAAGATTACCCCCCTTGTTGGGGGGTTCCACAACAAGAAGCGAGAAAAAAATACAAAGAATAAAAATAAGAATAAAATAAGTATGAATAGAACAAGAAAAGAAGAAACTTTGAATAAAAAATTATACAATGATAGGTACTAGTTACCCTATCCTTTTTTTATTCATGATTCTTGTGTTCCCTTTCTTTTTTTATCAAAAGAAACTCGAAATTCTTTAAAGAATTCTGCTTTCCTTAAAATATCATAAACAGTTCCTGTGGGCTGAGCGCCTTTTTCAAGGAAATATAAAATAGCAGAAGCATTTGAATAAGTTTGATTCTTTATCGGATCATAAAAACCCACTTTTCGAAGATCTCTTCCTTCTCTTCGGGATCGAACATCAATTGCAACGATTCGATAGATGGCTCATTGGGATAGATGTAGATAAAAGATGCCCCCCTAGAAACGTATAGGAAGTTTTCTCCTCATACGGCTCAAGAAAAAATGATTCTTATTTCTATAATTTCTATTTCTATTTCTATCTATATAGATAGAAATAGAAAGAAAAATGGATCCATAAAGAATTAGACTGTAATTTGAGCCTTTTTTTTTTCCTTCTTTACAGAAAAAGAAAAAGAAATTTCATTTGTACTCCTAACTCAAGTTGGGTAGTTTTGAAAGAGTTCAAAAGGAAATCCTTAAGATTTCTTGAGCTGTCTCTAACCTCTTTTTTTGTCTCCTTTCGGATCTATTTTTTTTTACTCATTCTGATCCAATTGTTGAGACAAGTTAAAATAGTGTTTTCTTGTTCCGGAATTTGTTGTCTTTTCTTTGCGCTTTGTGAAATCATTGGGTTTAGACATTACTTCGGTGATCCTTACTCCTTTTCAAAAAGGCAGCAACATACCTTTTGTTTTTTGTTCTTTCTATGGAAAAGGGAAAAATCATACGAAAGATTGATCCCTTTGTGATACACTCTTAATCAAAAAAGTTCAAAAATTTGAACCTCTCCATTTATCTATATTTAGATTAAGATTGATGATATATTTACAAAGTTGGTCTAACTTATTGATTGTAACTAACCCTAGATTATTCCCCCAATAAATGAATCAATCATTTTTGCTCGAGCTCCATCATATGCTATACCTTATATATACCATTAGTATCTTTATTTAGCAACCCAAGACAAATTAAATCAGGTTCCTAGCAGAACAAACTATGTCGAGACAAGAGCACCTTCATTCGTATAGAAAATGGTGGATGTCAGAATCCACAGCCAATCATGTCCTTCAAGTCGCACGTTGCTTTCTACCACATCGTTTCAAACGAAGTTTTACCATAACATCCCTCTAATTTTATTTTAATTTTGAACCGTATGCAATTGATTCAATATGGAATCATGAATAGTCATTGACTGAACCGATACATAATAATCTATACTTATTAATAATCTACACTTATAGATAAGTGTTTATCCGGAAAGGATTTCACTTAAAATTACCCCATATTTTCTCATATGAATAATATAACATGAAAAAAAATCATTTTTAAGCAAACTTATTTACATCTTCAAAAAATCTTTCGGGATTGTCCATCATAAAAGATCCCTCTTTTTCTTAAAAAAAAAGAAATTAGAAACCTCAAAAAAAGCCTTTGACTTTACTTTCATTCAAATGAAAAATAAATCCCCATGAATGGATAAAAATTTTTATCCACTTTCACTAAATACTATACTAACTATACTAACTATACTAACTACTAAACTAACTAACTAATCAATATTTTATTGAAATCTGAAATATGAATATAAATTATAAATATTCAATTATACAATAATAGAATAATAAGATAATCTGAAATAATAAGATAATATTAATAAGAAAAATAGACAATTATGAAATTCGATTTTATGATTCTAATATTATGATTTACTTATTATTTACCATCTCTAATCTCTAATTAAATCCGATTTTCATTTAATTGAAAAAAGAGAGATAGTTTGAGAATAAAGTTTCTTTGTTTTCATTATTATGGAGTAAAAAGAATATCGTGTAAGATAAGATCAAAGATAAAATCAGAATCCTCGTATTCTGATCTTTTTGCATCCATCTCCATCATATAAAACAAATAATCGTTAACGAAAGTAATCACGAATATTTAAGAATAAAATACTTTAGTAAACTTTAGTAAAGAAAAATAAGGAAAAAAAGATATGATTCTAAGAATCATTCTTAGAATTCAGATTGGATAACATTGTATCCAACATTCAACAGAAAATTGTTGAATGAAATTTTTAATTTCAATAGAGAAGAATCTTTCGTTTCTTATGCAAACGATCTGGGACGGAAGGATTCGAACCTCCGAGTAACGGGACCAAAACCCATTGCCTTACCACTTGGCCACGCCCCATTTTGATTTGGTCTAATAAAAACTAAGATAAATATTGGTTATTCGTCAATAACCAACCAAAAGAAATATAGGACATGTTATCGCTAGGATTCAACACAATAGATATAGAATCAAAAAGATTAATTGATCATTACTTAGAATTCAATTAATATATTGTATGAAAATATAATTCCTTGTATTCTTATTTATCTTAAAATTTTCCTCAGAAAAACAACTCAATACAATCTGATAATTTATTATCATTTCAATTTAATTTGAATCTTTAAGAACAATAAAAGGATATTTGTTATGTTTAATATCTTTAGTTTAATCTGTATCTGTCTTAATTCTACCCTTTATTCGAGTAGTTTTTTCTTCGCCAAATTGCCCGAGGCTTATGCCTTTTTCAATCCAATCGTAGACGTTATGCCGGTTATCCCTTTACTCTTTCTTCTCTTAGCCTTTGTTTGGCAAGCTGCTTTAAGTTTTCGATAAAAATAGGATCTCTATTCAATTCATAATTTATTCGATAAGAAAAAGATGAGATTTTGATTCTGAAAATAAATAAGATTCATATAAATCTGAACATTAGGAACCCTCGATTCAAAAAGCGAAATTCTGGTATTTTCTATTTTATATTTAAATTGAATAAGGGAAGGGGCAATGATCTTTATCTTTAATAAGCTAATCAGCTTATTTCTTCTTTTGTTCTAACCTTTCCTTTATAAGATCCCATAAAATACCTAATTATAGATATGGATATGGCAAGAAATTTTTGGTAACGAAAAAATACGAATCTTATTACATTATAAATAAATTTCAAAAAAAAAAAAGGAAGTTTTTTTTAATCTTTAGAGTGTCATATCAAAATAGTGTATAGTGTATAGTGTGTGTCGTAAAATAGGTGATCTATTTCCTTAAAAAAAATGATCTTATCTTATCTTGGAGATTTGTAATGCTTACTCTTAAACTATTCGTTTACACAGTAGTAATATTCTTTGTTTCTCTCTTCATCTTCGGATTTTTATCTAATGATCCGGGGCGTAATCCTGGGCGTGAAGAATAAAAAAAGAGATGAGATTCATTTTTACTTTTTCCTTTCTTTTTTCATAGGTCAAAGATTTATAAAAGAAAATAATCGAAATTTCTTCCAATTCTCAAATCTCAAGTGATCAGGGGTCGGAGAGAGAGGGATTCGAACCCTCGGTACAAATTATTCGTACAACGGATTAGCAATCCGACGCTTTAGTCCACTCAGCCATCTCTCCTCATTCCAAATTGGAAATCTTTCATGTGATTTCACACGTGAAGTCAAGATTGAAAAAGAAAATATTTTATTTTCCTCCAATGATTCAAAACAGATTTCTCCAATAGAAAGAAGACCTTACTTCTTTTATTTTGTACAAAAGGTTCATTTCCCCGGTCTGGTTAAGTATAAGTACTGGCCCGGCCAGTACTTCTTTTGTTCCGACGAATAAAAATTGTTATTGAAACAAGAAGAGTAATTTTCATTGCCATTCCTAATTCTTAGAAATTATTGAAAAAAAAATTATCTATTCTTACTGTTCTTACTGTATTATATATTATATATTATAGTATATAGTACCTTATATATTATATAATAATTATAGTAAATTAGATGAGAGTATAAATGAGTATAAATTAGAATATTCTAGAATATTCAGTCTTTATTCTTTATAGTAAAAATAGTAAAAGTGTTCTAGTAATAGTATTACAGTATATTTTACAGTATATTAAAGTATATATTAAAGTATTTAAAGTATATAGTAATATAGTACTAATATCTTTCGTCTTTCTTTTCTTATTCTTAAGTATAAGATTCGGAAATTCATTAATGAAGAACAAATCTCATTCTAAATGAAAGTTGAAATTCGGTATTATATTCATCTTAATAAGAAGGAAGTATTAAGAAAGAAAATAAATATATCTGATAAGAGAAATAATATCAAATAGAAAACACATATTTATAAAATGAGACTCTAAATCATTTACTTGTTCACAAGCTTGAAAGTTTGAAGCCCAATTTACCCGAATTCAGAAAATCTGGCGGTTCAAGTGAAGGGAGGTTTCAAAAAAGATACTTATGACTTTAGTACACTATTGAGATTTGAAATTTGACTAAACTTTTTGCTATTCACCTATTCTTTCTTCAAGTTTTCAATCCCGCGCCGCGGCGGAACAAAATACGTATTCATGCTAGAATCTTCATGATTCTGATGCTATCTTGACTGTGTCTAATTACTTTGTTGGACAAAAGGTCCATTTATATCCAATAATGAATATGTAGCGGGTATAGTTTAGTGGTAAAAGTGCGATTCGTTCTATTAACAACTTCAATAGTTAAGGGGTCTTTCCATTTTTTTTTCATATTTCATATTCCGATCAAAAACTTTATTTCTTAAAAAGATTTAATCCTTTACCACTCAATAGGACATTTGAGGTAAGAATATACATTCTCACGATTTCTATCCAAAAAGCAATCAGAATCTTGATAAAAAAATTGGATTATGGAGTCGAGAAGCATAATTTTTTTGATTGGTTCCATTCTTCCAATCAAATGAGTATGAATAAAGGATCTATGGATGATAGTACAAAACTTTCAATCGTAACTAAATCTTCAATTTTTGCGCTGAAAAAGGGGGAGATTGAAGCCAAATAGCTAGAAAATGATGGTTTTGGTTTACTAGAACTCTCGGCTTCTTGTTTCAGCTCGGTAGAAACAAAATTCTTTTCCTTAGGATCCCACGAGTATAAAAGAAATAGGGAACGAAGTAACTAGACTAGAGACTAGAAAGATTTGATAGAATCCTCCTCTTCTATAGGGATCATCTAAAAAGCAAGTAGCTTTAGATGCATTCGTAAAAAAAGCTGACATAGATGTTATGG